AACCAGTAGCTCTTTCAATTGTGCAAGCAAGATTGGTTGGATTAGCTCACTTTTCTGTAGGTTATATATTCACTTATGCGGCTTTCTTGATTGCCTCCACATCGGGCAAATTCGGTTAATTATTTATGTATTCTATCCGCAATAATCTATTTTTTTTATAAAAAAAATAGGTATGCACTCTTTTATTTATTTCTACATCTAGGATCCGATTTGTATCATTATCATTGATAATAAGAGGAACTGAAGCATTATGGCAAAGAAAAGTTTGATTTATAGGGAGAAGAAGAGGCAAAAATTGGAACAAAAATATCATTTGATTCGTCGATCCTCAAAAAAGGAAATAAGTCAGATTCCGTCGCTAAGTGAGAAATGGAAAATTCATGGAAAATTACAATCCCCACCGCGTAATAGTGCACCTACACGTCTTCATCGACGTTGCTTTTCGACCGGAAGACCAAGAGCTAATTATCGAGACTTTGGACTATCTGGACACATCCTTCGGGAAATGGTTCATGCATGTTTGTTGCCAGGGGCAACAAGATCAAGCTGGTAAGGATTTAAGTATCCCTTCATTTTTATATTTTTTTCTATGATCGACGAGGCCCCTTTACCATTCTGTCTAAATAGGCTATTCTATTTGTACAGATATGGAATAGGGGCGCATTCAATTCTTCTTTGGTTATTAGACTTTAGTCCAAGTTTTTTTGTTTCATCGCGGGGTAGAGCAGTTTGGTAGCTCGCAAGGCTCATAACCTTGAGGTCACGGGTTCAAATCCTGTCTCCGCAACATTTTTTTTCAACAAATGTAAGTTTTATTCTATTAACTAGTCATTAATTAATACTTGTCTTTTGGGACGCGAGGAAAAAATTACTATATTTCCCGGTCAACTATACCGAATCTTTTATCTTTTAGAATCCATTTATATTTGGGCGGATAGCGGGAATCGAACCCGCGTCTTCTCCTTGGCAAAGAGAAATTTTACCATTCGACTATATCCGCATTTTTTGTCTTCTTTATAAGAAATTTATGGATAATTTTTGTTCAAAGCTATACGAGATACACTCTTTGGTTTGGGGTCATTTCATAAAATTATACCACCAAATCAATTCAATTAACAATTCTATTAATATAAATATATATATATTAATATATATATTTATTCTATAATATTTAAATATTGAATTCCATATTCAAGAATATATTATTCTCTATTTACATAAAATATTATATTTTATATTGATATCAGATATTAATTTTTGATTAGTTTTTTTATTTAGTTATTTATTACTATTTCATCTTTATATTTAGTAAATTGATATTTATTAATATTTTATTCATATTTCACTCAAGTTCCAGAAGTTCGACCCCCCCTCTAATTTTTTTTTTCTTTATTTGCATTTTATGGACTTATTATTGAATTTGAATGTGTAATTCATGGAATGGAATGGGAGGGGTCATCTCATTTTTGGATCTGCAACGAATGAATTCAAGAGATAAGAGAATTAAGGATACCCACCAAGAAGACTAATCCAATCCATAAAGATGTACCAGAAAATACAACATTTTTGTTACTCGACCAACCATCAGGAGACGCAAATACAACGGGTACACTAATCAGTAAGATTGATGAAGTAATAATTAATGCAAAAACAGCCAATTGGAAAGCAATAGTCATGTTTTTAATCCTCCAAGCTATTAACAAAAAAATATACACCATTTAATCCTCTTACCCACTAAAAATTTTTAATAAATAAAGGGATTTTATCATGAATCCGTTGATTCGAGATGACTTATTTCCAACTTCTTTTTACCACTTTTATTCTCTTCGGACATTAAGTTAAAGGTTATTTTTGACTTCACAAATGGGTATACTGGATCATGTATCTCATTTATTTATATAGACAGATTGATAGACCTATAAAGAAAGTCACACCCTATATCTTTCTCTACATAGTGATCGTATTAACTCATAGGGCTATGTTCTATTTGGCGAAAAAAAAAATAAAATAGAAATGATCTTTCGGAGAGATGGCCGAGTGGTTGATGGCTCCGGTCTTGAAAACCGGTATAGTTCATAAAAAATAACTATCGAGGGTTCGAATCCCTCTCTCTCCTTTTGTTGTATGAATATTTTTTTTCTTTATTGGCTTTTTTTTACTTCTTAGCATCATAAAAAAAAGGAGAATGGCTCGGCTGGATAGTATAGCCGAGCCAGAAAAAATTAGATTGAATTGAAAGAAACAAAGAAGACTTTTTAATATGAACCTTTTTTTACTTTCCTATTTTAACTACTACTTTAGTTAAGAGGAGTCATAGAAAGAACAGGTTCAAAATCACGATCAATTCCTTTTTCAAATCCTGCTGCCGCTGCCCGAGCCCTTCCCGCGTGCCATAAATGACCCACGAATAGGAAAAATCCTAGAACAAAATGAGAGGTAGATAACCAACTTCTCGGAGAGACATAATTGACTGCATTGATCTCAGTAGCTACGCCCCCTA